CCGGGAATTCCGTATTCAAGTCAATGATGCATTACATTAATTATATTCATAAAATTTTTTATAAAATAATAAAAATCTCAAAATATTTAATTCTATTTTTTTCTTATTTCTTATTATTTCTTTTTTCTTATTAATTTAATAAAAAAATAAAGTAAAAGCGGGTAGCGGGAATCGAACCCGCATCGTTAGCTTGGAAGGCTAGGGGTTATAGTCGACGTTGATTCATCATTTTTAACGTCTCTAATTCAAAACTGAACGTGAAACTTTGGTTTCATTCGGCTCCTTTATGGAAGATGTATAAATTCCTATATTAAGACATGAACGAAAAAAAAAATTCCACCCATAACATCTATGTCAGCTTTTCTGTCTGAATGTATTCAGAACAACCCGCTTTCTAGATGATCCCTATAGAAAAGAGGGGGATTATATTATAACAACCTTTCTAGTTACTTCGTTCTCTATTTCTATGTGAGAGAATCCTTAGGAAAAGCATTTTGTTTCTACCGAGCTAAAACAATTTGTCGATGTCTCTAGTAAACCAAAGTCATTGTTTAATAGCCATTTTGCTTCAATTTCCGTAATACAAATTCCAAATTAAAGATTTAGTTACGATTAGAAAGCCACTTTCTATCTTTATCCATGGACCCTTTACTCATACTTATTCAATTAGAAGTATTGATCTAATTAAAAAAAAAATTATGTTTCGTAATCTCATAATCCAATTTTTCAATTTTTAATTGATTCTTGGATACAAATCACGAGAATGTATATTCTTCCTCGAATTTTTCATTGAGAGGTAAAGGATTAAATCCTTTTAAGAAATAAAGTTTTTGGTCGGAATGAAATATTAATCAAACCGAAAGACCCCTTAACTATATAAAGGATTATAGAACGAATCACACTTTTACCACTAAACTATACCCGCTACAATCCGATTATTGTATATAAATGAACCTTTTGTCGAACAAGAAAATGGGTCGTAATAAAAAGTGAAAAGAGTAAAAAGAAAGGATAGGATCATAAAATAATCATGAAAATTAGAGCGTTTACGTGTTGTATCAGAGAACCCAATGAGATTCGGAAAAGAGAATTCATTAAATTTCAATAACTAAAACTAAATAACAAGTGTTTTTTTGCCGGAGGTTTTTGACCTAGACGTCTCGACAAAACTACTTAAGCCATAACATACATGAAAATGTATTGTGCAAGAATCCACAGTTCCCTTTTTGTTATTTATTTACTTTACTAAAATAAAAGGAATAAAGAAAATAAAGAATAAATATAAAAAATTAAGATAAGAAACGACACTTTGATTCGATATCATTTGATTCTATATCATAGAAATCAAAAGAGTTTTTATTTTTCCAATCGTAATAACAAGCAAGTATTTTAGTTTTCAAATAAAAAAAAAATTATTTATGATTCGTTGGAACAATAAATGGCGGGCCCGGCCTGGTCAGTACTTAGCCGGGCCGTGGAACTAAAAAGCACTCTCGGATGAAAAAAAAATATTATGAAGGGCTCTTTCAATCCTTATTTTTTATAATGTAACATAGTATTATCCTTTTTCAATTGGGAGGAGAGATGGCTGAGTGGACTAAAGCGTCGGATTGCTAATCCGTTGTACGAGTTTTTCGTACCGAGGGTTCGAATCCCTCTCTTTCCGTTTTTGTTGATGACTTGGTATTTTCTTTCGAATTTTTCGCGAGCTCTTTTTATTTTTAATAGTTAAAAATGTGTAATAGATAAAATCCTACTAAGAACATTTTAAAATCAAGCAAGGAAAACCTTATCTTTTATTCTTCACGTCCAGGATTACGTCCTGGATCATTAGACAGGAATCCGAAAATAAAGAGAGAAACAAAGAATATCACTACCGTGTAAACAAATAGTTTGAGAGTAAGCATTACATAATCTCCAAGATTTTTTTTAGTAAAAAAGAGAATAGATTCTCCGTTTTTATACCGCATACCCTACTATTTTTATTTTTTATTTTGACACCAAGAAATAAAGTGGGGTGATCCAGATTTTTTGCGGTTGTACAAGAATTTCAATATTTGAATTGAGGGTGTAAGACTTATCTGATCTTATCAATTCTTTTCTTTGAATTTTTTTTTTTTTCAATAAATCATGAATTTGTCTAGACATTATTAAATTAAAGATATCATCGAAAACTTACAGCAGCTTGCCAAACAAAGGCTAAGAGAAAAAAAAACAGGGGTATTACTGGCATAACATCTACGATTGGATTTAAAAAAGCGTAGGCCTCGGGCAATTTGGCGACGAAAAAACTACTTGAATAAAGAGCAGAATTAAGACAGATACAGATCAAACTAAATATATTAAGCATAACAAACATTTTGTTCTTGAGGATAATTGTATTTTATTTATTTTGATTGAAATAAATTGAGTTTTTTATTATTTTTTTTTTATTATTTTATTATTATAAATATGTTATTATTCATAGAAAAGAAAAATGAATAAAAAGAAAATAAGATAGACCAAAAAACTTTCTTTGATTTGAACTCACCCAATCAAAAATCCTTCAATTCTCAAATCAAAAGAGAATAGAATAAACCATACTTTCATACAATATCTTAATTGAATTATATGTAATGATCAATAAATTCTGTTTAATTCTACGTCTACATGTATAAAAATTCTAGTAATATATTTTATAGATAATAGATATTTAGACTTGAGTTGACGAACAACCAGTAACAATATTAGTGTTTATTAGTGTCGACTAGAAATGGGGCGTGGCCAAGTGGTAAGGCAACGGGTTTTGGTCCCGCTATTCGGAGGTTCGAATCCTTCCGTCCCAGAACATACCTGACCCACGATCATTTTATTAATCTATAATTTAATCTATAATTTTTTTATTTTTTATTTATAATAAAAAATAAAATATATATCTATATCATAATCTATATCATAATAAAATATATCAAAATAAAGATTGTCTTTTCGACCAGTCTTCCGTTTAGGAGTATAATATTGTTATAGAATGTGATTCTTAGATTTCTTTTTTTTTTTTTTTTATTAATCATATCTTTTTCACAAATTTAATCGAGTTCAAATAACACGCATATGAAACGAAATTTGGATTTGTTAAATATTACTGATTTTACAATATGAAATATGAAAAAATAACAACCTAAATCTTCAATCTTTCCTTACATCAGTCTTTTTTTTTTTATTAATCATTGATGGTTTAATCCAATATGGATTTATCTTTCTCTTAATGATGATAAAAAGCGAATGGTACTTACTGTAAAACCTTATGCAAATAATGATATAGGGTAGGAAACTATTCAATCAATTAAATCTTTTTAATGATTTCTTATGAGTTCTTGGTACTCTAAGAAGTGTGAAATTGTTGAATTTATCCTATCACGTTACTTGAAGATAGAGATTCAAAATAACTTGTTTATTCGTGTTTATTTATTCATGTTATGTTAGTTATAATAAAAAAAAATTATAAACAATGGGGTTAAATTGATTGAATTCTTGTTGAGACTTCGTCATACATTATCCATTCTTCATATAGAAGAAAAAAGTATAGATTATTATGTACCGGCCGAACCGATGATTATTCACGATTCCATAATTGAATCAATTACATACTGGTTCCAAACTGAAGGAATGTTATGGTAAAACTTCGTTTAAAACGATGTGGCAGAAAGCAACGTGCGACTTGAAGGACATGATCAGCTGTGGATTCTTACATCCACCACTTTTTTATATTATATAGGAACGAAAGTGCTCTTGGCTCGACATCATTTGTTCTGTTCCACTGGAACTCTCATTTTTGAGAGTGTTGCCATGTAAATAGTACACGATGGAGCTCGAGTAGAACGTATTGATTAATTTCTCAAGGGCAAGAATCTAAGGTTAGTATCGATCAATAAATTGGAACAACTTCGTAAGTATATTTTAGATATATAAATCTAAAGGATCCAATTCGATAAAATTTTAAAGTTAATTTTGTTGGAATTGGTAAAACTCTTTTGATCAAATCAAAAGTAAAGTGTATTACGTAGGAATCAACCATTCATACGATTCTTTGATAGAAAGAAATCACAAAAAATGGTATGTTGCTGCCGTTTTGAAACGATTTAAAGATCACCGAAGTAATGTCTAAACCCAATGATTCAAGGCAAAGATAAAGATCCTGGAACAAGGAAATACCGTTTTCAATTGTCTCAACAACCAGATCATATTTAAGAATCCAAATAGATTCTAATTAAGAATCAAAATAGATTCTAAAGGAGACAGACAAAAAGGGTTAGAGACCACTCAATAAATTTAATACCTAAAAGGTTTCTTTTGAGTTATTTGAGAGTTATTCAACTTGAGTTATGAGGATACAAATAATTTTTTTTTTGGGGGGGGGGGAAGACTAAGAAAAAGTATTTAAACTAAAATCAATAATATAATGAATTTGATGATTTTATGGATCTATTTGATATTATGATTCTATACATAGACATAATTTAGAATTTTCTCGAGCCGTACGAGGAGAAAACTTCTTATACGTTTCTAGGGGGGGGGGAGTATTGTTCATCTATCCCAATGAGCCATTTATCGAATCGTTGCAATTGATGTTCGATCCCGACGAGAGGGAAGAGATCTTCGTAAAGTGGGTTTTTATGACCCGATAAAGAATCAAATCTATTTAAATGTTCCTGCTATTCTATATTTCCTTGAAAAAGGTGCTCAACCTACAGGAACTGTTCATGATATTTCAAAAAGGGCGGGGGTTTTTACGGAACTTCGCCCTAATCAACAAATAAAATTCAATTAATGAAATAAAAAAATGTGGATGATTTGTATATAGCCTTGTATAACCTTTTTGTTTCTTTGCTATTTCCTCTTTTGTTCTATTTATATCATACTAAATTTATTATTGTTACTATAAAAGAGTGTCTTTTATAACGACAAAAATCTATTTATATTTTATTGATATAAATTTTATTGATATATATAAAATAGATAGA